ATCTTTTGTATAGACATTCGAACCACTGTTGGTCATATTTCTTTTTATCGAGAGATAGAAGAAGCCGTACAAGGGTTTTGCCGGGCTTGCTCATATAGTACCTAAGCTAAAAAATTCTATGATACCCGCGATAATTCGATTCGGGTTTCCCCGTCTCAACTAGTATTCTAATTCGTGAATTTCTCCGCTAATCAAGATCGAGGAAAGGCAGTCTTCGAATCACTGACTCAAATCCATTGTCGAATCCTACTCAACTGAATAGCGAGGTACTTATGGCAGAACGGGCCGATCTAGTCTTTCACAATAAAGCGATAGATGGAACTGCCATGAAACGACTTATTCGCAGATTAATAGATCACTTTGGAATGGCATATACATCACATGTCCTGGATCAAGTAAAGACTCTGGGTTTCCAGCAAGCCACTACTACATCCATTTCATTAGGAATTGATGATCTTTTAACAATACCTTCCAAGGGGTGGCTAGTACAAGATGCGGAACAACAAAGTTTAATTTTGGAAAAACACCATCATTATGGGAATGTACACGCGGTAGAAAAATTACGTCAATCCATTGAGATCTGGTATGCTACAAGTGAATATTTACGACAACAAATGAATCCTAATTTTAGGATGACTGATCCTTCTAACCCAGTCCATATAATGTCTTTTTCGGGAGCTAGAGGAAATGCATCTCAGGTCCATCAATTAGTAGGTATGAGAGGATTAATGTCGGATCCTCAAGGACAAATGATTGATTTACCCATTCAAAGCAATTTACGCGAAGGACTCTCTTTAACGGAATATATTATTTCCTGCTACGGAGCTCGCAAAGGAGTTGTGGATACTGCTGTACGAACATCAGATGCTGGATACCTCACGCGCAGACTTGTTGAAGTAGTTCAACACATTGTTGTACGTAGAACAGATTGTGGCACCATCCGAGGTATTTCTGTGAGTCTTCAAAATGGGATGATAACAGAAAGAATTTTGATCCAAACATTAATTGGTCGTGTATTAGCGGACAATATATATATGGGTTCACGATGCGTTGCCATTCGAAATCAAGATATTGGGATTGGACTTGTTAATCGATTCATAACCTTTAGAGCAAAATCAATATCTATTAGAACTCCCTTTACTTGCAGGAGTACATCTTGGATCTGTCGATTATGTTATGGCCGTAGTCCCACTCATGGCGACCTGGTCGAATTGGGAGAAGCGGTAGGTATTGTTGCGGGTCAATCTATTGGGGAACCCGGGACTCAACTAACATTAAGAACTTTTCATACCGGTGGAGTATTTACAGGCGGTACGGCGGAACATGTACGAGCTCCTGATAATGGAAAAATAAAATTCAATGAACATTTGGTTCATCCCACACGTACACGTCACGGCTATCCAGCTTTTCTATGTTATATAGACCTATATGTAACTATTGAGGGTCAAGATATTCTACATAATGTGAATATTCCACCAAAAAGTTTGATTTTAGTTAAAAATGATCAATATGTAGAATCAGAACAAGTCATTGCCGAGATTCGCGCCGAAGCATCCATCTTGAATTTTAAAGAGAGGGTCCGAAAACATATTTATTCTGACTCAGAGGGAGAAATGCACTGGAGTACCGCTGTGTACCATGCACCCGAATATACATATGGTAATGTTCATCTCTTACCAAAAACAAGCCATTTGTGGATATTATCAGGAGTTCCGCACAGATCCAGTATAGTCCCTTTTTCGCTCCACAAGGATCAAGATCAAATAAATATTCATTCTCTTTCTGTCGAACGAAAATATATTTCTAACCTTTCAGTGACTGATGATCAAGCGAGACATAAATTGTTTAGGTCGGATCCTTCTGGTAAAAAGGAGGGGGGGGTTCTTGATTATTCAGTACCTGATCGAATCATATGTAAGGGTCATTGTAATTTTATATACCCCGCTATTCTTGACGAGAATTCTGATTTATTGGCAAAGAGACGAAGAAATAGATTCATCATTCCATTACAATCGAATCAAGAACAAGAAAAAGAACTAATACCCCGTTCAGGTATCTCGATTGAAATACCCATAAATGGTCTTTTCCGTATAAATAGTATTCTTGCTTATTTCGACGATCCTCGATATAGAAGAAAGAGTTCGGGAATTACTAAATATGGGACTATAGAGGCGGATTCTATCGTCAAAAAAGAGGATTTGATTGAGTATCGAAGAACAAAAGAATTTCGGCCAAAATACAAAATGAAAATAGATCGATTTTTTTTCATTCCCGAGGAAGTGCATATCTTACCCGGAGCTTCTTCCATAATGGTACGGAACAATAGTATCATTGGAGTAGATACGCGAATTACTTTCAATATAAGAAGCCGAGTAAGCGGATTGGTCCGAGTGGAGAAAAAAAAAAAAAAGATTGAACTCAAAATATTTTCGGGGGATATTTATTTTCCTGGAGAGACAGAAAAGATATCCTGGCACAGCGGTATCTTGATACCACCCGG